ATCTGCATTATTGCAATAGTGTAAATAACACATTTTAGGGTGGTAAATATCCTACTCGAGGTCTTCCTGTTTCCGGGGGGTTTTCAGGAGTCTTAGTGATCTCACGAGTTTAGGGGGGTAGGGGGGTTTAACGTTCAAAAACCAAAGGGGGCATATTAGATAGACGTCGATTGATAAGTACACCTTATGCTCTTGAGATCCTTATATGCAGTTCATATTCAAAAGTCTTTCCAACGCTCATACTATTTCCCTGGAAGCAAAGGATATGTTCAACCTTATCTGGTAGGTTGGTGTTCACTGTGAAATGCCAAGTGAAAAGAAAAAGAGAAAAGAGAACCAGCTGCCCTATGGAGAGAACGCTCGGCATGGTGGGTTATCTCGCCATATGCGTTCCACCATTAACTTATGTAAGCGTCGATGAAAGTGGGAGGAATAATATCAATTAATGGCCCTGAAGTAGGAACCAAATGCCAGGAATAATTCACTGTGTGAAACCCCCACAATAGTTGTCCCTCACCTTCAATAACCGTTAGCATTAAGAAATCATACGTTGGTCGGTTCTTACTACATTAAGATTGTGAGGTATGACGAGATGGTGGGTACTTGGTATAACTTAACCCATGGAGTATTGTGTTCGGTCTTAAATCTCGCCTGTTTATATTCATTCCATGTTGAATACTTCATTACTGCTTTATGTGAATCTTAGTTAAATGTGGATATATGAGGGCTTAAAGCCTAGATATGTTGATTAAACATACATGTACTTGAATGCCATTGATATGGTTAATATAGATGAATGGTGTAAATACATATATGTACAAAACGTACATATATGTGCGGCTGGGCGCGTTTGGCAAAGAATAGTTTAGTTCAGAATCTTAGCTTTGGGAGTTAAGGGTGGGAGTTAGAATCTCCTTTCTTTGAGCAGTAGGGAGGATTTTAACCTCCGGCGTCCGGTTTACAAGACCGGTGCTCTGAAGCTGAGCTACTATTGCAAGTTCATCCAAAGACTTTGTTCTCTGCCATTCCGACGAGCGGGAATAGTACCAGGAATAGTGAGAAGTAGAGGACGGACGCGACTTGCCCGATGATTACGTAAGGGTCCTCTACAGGCATGCCTCCAATTCAGGTAAGGATTGCGACATCCGCAACTAATGTTCAGAAGAGAAATTGGGTGACTGGGCGGAAGGTTAGACCTCGCTGCTTTGAAGTGTGAAGAATGGGGACAACCAATAGTACGAGGATAGAGAAAAGAAGGGCCAGGACCCCGCCTAGCTTATTGGGGATCGATCGGAGAATTGCGTAGGCAAAGAGGAAGTATCACTCAGGCTTGATGTGAGGAGGAGTCACGAGAGGGTTGGCGGGAATGAAGTTGTCCGGGTCCCCCAGGAGGTTGGGGCTGAAGAGTGCCAGAGAGGAAAGAGCAATGAGGAGGGCTGCGAAACCAAGGAGGTCTTTGTAAGAGAAGTAGGGGTGGAAAGAGATTTTGTCCGCGTCGGAGTTTAAACCAAGAGGATTGTTCGAGCCTGTTTGGTGAAGGAAGAGTAGATGAACAATGGTAGCCCCCGCAATAACGAAGGGGAAGAGGAAGTGGAACGCGAAGAACCGGGTAAGCGTAGCGTTGTCTACCGAAAAGCCTCCCCAGATTCATTGAACAAGAGTACCCCCCACGTAAGGGACGGCAGAAAGAAGGTTGGTAATGACAGTGGCTCCCCAGAATGACATTTGCCCTCAGGGTAAGACGTAGCCAACAAAGGCGGTTATTATCACAAGGAGGAAGAGAACAACACCCACGGTTCAGGTTTCTTTATTAAGGTATGAGCCGTAGTAAAGACCTCGGCCAATGTGCATATAAAGGCAGATAAAGAAGAAGGATGCCCCGTTAGCGTGAAGGTTTCGGATAAGCCACCCGTAGTTTACGTCTCGACAAATGTGGGCAACAGAAGAAAAAGCGGTGTTGATATCAGAAGTATAGTGTATTGCTAGGAAAAGCCCTGTAAGAATTTGCGCAATAAGACAGAGGCCTAGTAGAGAGCCAAAATTTCACCAAACGGAAATGTTGGAGGGGGCAGGGAGGTCGACTAGTGCGTCGTTCGCGATTTTTAGGAGGGGGTGGGTTTTTCGAAGACTTGCCATTAAAGGTTCTTGTAGTTGAATAACAACGGTGGTTTTTCAAGCCATTAGTCCTGGTTAAAATCCTGGCAGGAATTATGACTTATATTATGTCTTTGTTTCTATTTGGTCTGGTGCTAGGGCTAGTCGCAGTTGCTTCTAACCCCTCTCCCTATTTCGCCGCCTTAGGTTTGGTAGTGGTGGCTGGAATGGGGTGTGGGGTGTTGGTAGGACATGGTGGGCCTTTCTTATCTTTAGTCTTATTTTTAATCTACCTGGGAGGGATGTTAGTGGTGTTTGCGTATTCAGCAGCACTTGCTGCCGAGCCGTATCCTGAGACCTGGGGGAGCCGCCCGGTTGCTGTGTACATGGGCTTGTACCTAGTGGCGGTAGTTCTTGTGTCGGGCATGTTCTGAGGGGGATGGTATGAGGGATCGTGAATCTCGGTAGATGAATTAGCAGGATTTTCTGTTCTGCGAGGGGATACGGGAGGGGTTGCGCTAATATACTCGCAGGGCGGGGGGATACTAGTAATTAGCGCGTGGGTGCTCCTCCTAACATTATTCGTGGTGTTAGAGCTAACACGGGGCTTAAGTCGGGGGGCCCTTCGAGCGGTTTAGTAAAGAGATGCTATTGTAGCTAAGGTAAGTGTAAGGAGGAAGAGGGCGAGGTAGGTCTTGATTAATCCTTGTTGGACGTTGCTTGTCGTTGTGACTAAAGGGAGGTTAGATGAGATGAGTGCTTTAGGGCCTGTTTTCTCGAGTCAGGCTTGGTCAATTATCTGGGTGGCAATGGTTTGTCCGAGGGCCAGATTTAGCTTGGGGGTGAAGCGGTGGATAATCATCGGGAAGAAGCCCAACATATTTGAGAAGTGATGAAGGTTCAGTTGAGGGGTGGGTTTGAACTGTTTGCTCGTAAGTGAAGCCAACTCGAGGGCTGTCAGGAGGCCAAGGATGGTGACAATCAGAGCGGCTAACTTTAGGAGGGGAGGCATAGACATGACCGGAGTTTTCATGGGAACAATGCTTGAAGTAATTAACAAGCCAGCCACGATGCTCCCTCAGGCTAGCCGTTTGATTGGGTTAATGACCGCTGGGTTGTTCTCGTTGATTGGGGAAAGCGAATTAAAGCGTGGGTGGCCCATAGAGACAAAGTAGACCACTCGGAGGCTATAAATGGCTGTGAAGGAAGTAGCAAGGAGGGTTAAGATAAGGGCCCAGGCGTTAAGGTGGGATGTGTTGAGTGCTTCAATAATGGCATCTTTGGAGAAGAAGCCCGCTAAGAAGGGGGTTCCCGTAAGAGCGAGGCTGCCGATGGTTAAGCAGGTAGAAGTAAAAGGGGTGAGGTGCTGCATGCCTCCTATTTTTCGAATGTCTTGCTCGTCGTTTAGACTGTGAATAATTGAACCGGAGCAGAGGAAAAGCATTGCTTTAAAGAAAGCGTGAGTGCAGATGTGGAGGAAAGCAAGCTGAGGCTGGTTCAGGCCAATGGTTACCATTATTAAGCCGAGCTGACTTGAAGTAGAAAAAGCAACGATTTTCTTGATGTCGTTTTGAGTAAGTGCACAGGTGGCAGTAAACAGGGTCGTAAGAGCGCCCAAGCACAAGCAGGTAGTGAGTGCAGTCTGATTGGTTTCTATAAGAGGGCTCATGCGAATAAGAAGAAAAATGCCCGCGACTACTATAGTACTAGAATGTAGTAGGGCAGATACCGGTGTAGGACCTTCCATGGCAGAAGGTAGCCAAGGGTGAAGTCCAAATTGGGCAGATTTGCCCGTAGCTGCGATGATTAGCCCCAAGAGGGGGAAGGTTAGGTCAAAGTCCTGTGCAGTGGCGAACATCTGTTGCATCTCTCAGGAGTTCAAGTTCATCGCCATTCAGGCCATGGCAAAGATAAGCCCGATATCCCCGACCCGGTTATAGACAACTGCTTGGAGCGCAGCGGTATTGGCGTCCGCTCGGCCGTATCACCAGCCGATAAGAAGAAACGACATAATCCCAACGCCCTCTCAGCCGATAAAGATTTGGAAGAGGTTGTTAGCTGTGACGAGAATAATCATGGCAATAAGGAACACAAGAAGGTACTTGAAAAACCGGTTCATTTGAGGGTCGGCGTGTATGTACCAGGATGCAAATTCAAGGATGGACCAGGTTACGTAGAGGGCAATGGGGGTAAATATAAGGGAGTAGTGGTCAAACTTAAAGCTAATATTCACATCAAAAGTGCCCGTGTTTATTCAGTTTCAGTTGGTAATAATTGTTTCGGCGCCCTCGTTTAGAAACAAACATAGGGGGAGTAGGCTAACAAAAAAGGCTAGCTTTACAGCTGTTTTAACTTGAGAAACAGCCCAGTTAGGGTCCCGAGGCTCCGGGGAGAGGGTGGTCAGGACCGGGTAGATTAGAAGCGTAAAGATAATGATAAGGCTTGATGTCATTATGAGAGAGGTGGGGTGCATAGCTGCTACTTGGATTTGCACCAAGAGTTTTTGGTTCCTAAGACCAACGGATGAGCTGTTATCCTTTAGGAGCGGGGGCGAGTGAGCTTCGGGGTCCAACCGAGGTCACGAAAATTAGCAGTTTCCGTTGCTAGCGAGCCTCTCTCGGTGGGTAACAGGACTTTAACCTCTGTCTTTAGAATCACAATCTAATGTTTTTGTTAAACTATACCTACAAGCTGTAAACCCTCAGATGAGCTCCGGTTTGAGAATCAGCAATAAAAGAGGGAGGAGGTGTAGTACTGCTACCAAATGTTCCCGAGAGTGGGTGGGGTCGAGGGCAATAATGTGGGCCGGAAGAGGGCCTCGTTGTGTCATAAGAAATATATACAAAGAGTAACTGGCGGTAATGAGCGTCCCAGCGCCTGTAAAGACCAGGGTCCATCAGGACCAGTTGAACAAGGAGGTAATAATAATTAGCTCCCCCATCAAATTGGGGAGTGGGGGTAGGGCTAGGTTAGCAAGGCTAGAAATAAATCACCATGTTGCCATTAAGGGAAGAGCTACCTGAAGTCCACGGGCCAGGACTATGGTTCGGCTGTGCGTTCGTTCATAGTTCATGTTGGCTAAGCAGAAAAGGGCGGAAGACGTCAGGCCGTGTGCAATCATAAGAATAAGAGCGCCGGTGAAGCTTCAGGGCGTTTGGATCAGGATGGCTGCGGCTACCAGACCCATGTGGCTTACGGAAGAGTAGGCAATGAGCGATTTTAGGTCTGTTTGACGAAGACAAATAGAGCTAGTTATGACAACCCCCCACAGGGCGAAGATAATAAAGGGGTAGCTGAGTTCCTTGGTTAAAGGGTCTAGCATAATCATCAGTCGTATCATCCCATACCCGCCTAGTTTAAGAAGGACGGCGGCAAGAATTATCGACCCGGCCACAGGGGCCYCTACGTGGGCTTTGGGAAGTCACAAATGTACCCCATAGAGAGGCATTTTAACTAGGAAGGCCATTAAACAGCCTGCCCATCAGAGCTTGTCGGCGTAGGTCGCAAGGGGGAGAGGGTTGGTATAGGGGAGCGTAAGGAGGGAAAGTGTTCCGGTGCTGTTTTGCAGAAGGAGTAAAGCCACGATAAGGGGAAGAGAGCCCGCCAGTGTGTAAAACAAGAAGTAGGTTCCTGCATTTAAGCGTTCCGTCTGGTTTCCTCAGCGAGTAATAATAATAAGGGTGGGAATAAGGGTAGCTTCAAATATGATGTAGAACATAATGATTTCGGTGGCGCTAAATGCCATAATGAGAAAAGCCTGAAGAGAAGTAAGGAGTGTAAGGTACATCCGCTGACGATTAGCTGGTTCATGAGACATGTGGTGCTGGCTTGCAAGAATTATAAGGGGGAGTAGCCAGCATGTAAGGGCTATGAGAGGGGCAGATAAAGAGTCAACGGCTAAGTAGTTATTAATAGAGGCGGCACCAGTTTCTGCTAGTTTTTTTATTCAGGTGAGGCTACATGCTGCAATTACTAAGCTGTTAAGGAGGGTTGAAGACCACAGTCATTTGTGGGGAACCAGTCAGGTGGTTGGGATCAATATAATAGTGGGGATGAGAATTTTTAACATTGTAGGAGATTTAGTGTTTGGAGGCGGTCACTCCCGTGGGTGCGGGCGGTGGCGACGAGTAGACCTAGGCCTGCACTGGCTTCACAAGCCGAGAATGCTAATAAGAGTATGGGGGAAGCTGAGAAGCTGGTGGAGTCCAGCTGAAGGGTTCATAAAGAGAGGGCAATGAACAGGGAAAGTATTATGCCCTCAAGACATAGGAGAGCAGAGAGAAGATGGGTTCGGTGGAACGCCAGGCCTGTTAGTCCTAGAATAAAGGCTGATGAAAAGGCGAAGTGAACGGGAGTCATTAAGCAACTGTGGACTTTAACCACAAGCTTTTGAGCCGAAATCAAATGTTTTTCTTAAACTAATTACCTATTCGGCTCACTCTAGTCCGCCTTGAATTCATTCATAGATTAGGCCTAGGGTTAGGAGGGCGAGAACGGTGGAGGCCCATATAAATGTAGTAACGGGGGAGGGGAGTTGATCGCCTCATGGGAGAGGTAGAAGGAGGGCAATTTCAAGGTCAAAGAGGAGGAATAAAATGGCAACGAGAAAGAATCGAAGGGAAAAAGGCAGTCGGGCTGAGCCAAGAGGGTCAAAGCCGCATTCGTAGGGGGAGAGCTTCTCGTGGTCAGGCGTTATTTGAGGGAGCCAGAATGAGACGATGGCGAGGATGGTGGAGAGCGTAATCGTGATGGTAATAACTGTTATGATTAGGTTCATTATCTTTCCTTGGACTTCAACCAAGACCGGGTGATTGGAAGTCACTTATACTAACTTAGTACTAGAAAGATTAAGATCCTCATCAGTAGATAGAGATGTAAAGGAAGAGTCAGACTACGTCTACGAAGTGTCAGTATCAAGCAGCTGCTTCGAACCCGAAGTGATGTTCAGATGTGAAATGGTAGTGAACTTGTCGGAGCAAGCAAACGGCTAAGAATGTGGAGCCAATAATGACATGAAGGCCGTGGAAGCCGGTTGCTACGAAGAATGTGGATCCGTAGACCCCGTCGGCGATTGTGAAGGGGGCCTCGTAGTACTCTAGACCCTGAAGGAAGGTAAAGTAGAAGCCGAGAAGAATGGTCAGAGTTAAGGACTGGATGGTTTGTTTACGTTCACCCTCCATAATGCTGTGGTGGGCTCAGGTGACAGTGACTCCAGAGGCAAGAAGGACGGCTGTGTTGAGTAGTGGGACTTCAAAGGGGTCAAGAGTTGTAATTCCTGTGGGGGGTCAGCAGCCCCCTAGTTCAGGGGTGGGGGCGAGGCTTGAGTGATAAAAAGCTCAGAAAAAGCCTAGGAAGAAGAAGACTTCTGAGGTAATGAAAAGAATCATACCGTACCGAAGCCCCTTTTGTACGGGCGGGGTGTGGTGTCCTTGGAATGTACCTTCCCGAATGATGTCTCGCCATCATTGGTACATTGTAAGCAGAAGAAGGGCAGTCCCCAGGGTCATTAAAACCGTGGAGTTAAAGTGGAATCAGATTGCGAGGCCGGATGTCATCAGTAAGGCGGCGACTGCGCCTGTCAGCGGTCAGGGGCTGGGGTCAACTATGTGGTATGCGTGTGCTTGGTGGGCCATTAGACGTTTTCTTGGAGGTAGAGGCTTAAAAGAAGAACAAAGACGTAGGCTTGAATCATAGCTACGGCGATCTCTAGGAGGGTGAGAAGGAATATTAGAACAAGTGTAAGAATGGCTACGGCAGGTATCATAGGGAGGAGGATGAAGGCAGCTGTGGCAATCAGTTGAATCAGCAGGTGTCCGGCTGTAAGATTGGCTGTAAGTCGTACGCCTAGGGCGAGGGGTCGAATGAAAAGGCTAATTGTTTCGATAATAATTAGTACTGGGATTAGGAGTGTAGGGGTCCCTTCTGGGAGAAGGTGTCCTAGGGCAACCGTAGGCTGGTTGCGTATACCAATAATGACAGTGGCCAGTCAGAGGGGGACTGCAAGGCCGAGGTTAAGAGAGAGTTGGGTGGTAGGGGTAAAAGTGTAGGGAAGGAGGCCGAGCATATTTAGCGAGATAATGTATAATATAAGTGAAGCAAATAAAAGAGCCCATTTATGTCCGCCTAGGTTGATTGGTAGCAGAAGCTGTTGAGTAAATCGGTTGAGGAATCAGCCCTGAAGTGCTAGTAGGCGGCTATTTAATCAGCGTGTTGAGGGGGTGGGGAATAAAGTTCAAGGAAGAGTTAACGCTAAGGCGATAAGAGGGACTCCAAGAAAAACAGGGCTTATAAACTGGTCGAAAAGGCTTAGTGTCATGGTCAGTTTCAGGTTGTTGCTTTAGGCTTTTCTGTGCTTTTGGAGGTTGGGGTATTTGGGAAAGTGTGTGCTATTACTTTAGGGGGAATAATGGTTAGGAAAACTAGTCAAGAGAATGCTAAGATAGCAAATCAGGGGGAGGGATTTAACTGAGGCATGTCGCTAGGGGTGGTTGGGAGTCACCAATCTTTAGCTTAAAAGGCTAACGCTAGGCCCAGTTTAGCTTCTTAGCGATTAATCTTGAAGTATCAGAAGTGATCAATTTTCAAAGTGCTCTAGAGGAACTGCTTCTACTACAACTGGCATAAAACTGTGGTTTGCTCCGCAAATTTCCGAACATTGTCCGTAGAAGACACCAGGGCGGGAAGCGATGAAAGCTGTTTGGTTTAGTCGGCCGGGGACTGCGTCCATCTTTACCCCTAGTGCGGGAACGGCTCAAGAGTGGAGTACGTCTTCGGCGGAGACCAGAACTCGGATAGGGGATTCTACGGGGATTACTATTCGGTGGTCCGCTTCTAAGAGGCGGAATTGTCCAGGGGTGAGGTCATTGGTGGGGATCATATATGAGTCAAAACCTAGGTCTTCGTAGTCAGTATATTCGTAGCTTCAGTATCATTGGTGGCCTATGGCTTTAATAGTAAGGTGGGGGTCATTTACTTCGTCTATTAGGTAAAGAATTCGAAGTGAAGGGAGGGCAATTAGAATAAGAATTACTGCTGGGAGAACAGTTCAAATGATTTCAATTTCTTGGGAGTCCAGAATGTACTTATTGGTGAGTTTGGTGGATACCATGGCCACAATAATGTATATGACTAGGGTGCTAATCAGGAAGACAATTATAAGGGCGTGGTCGTGAAAATGAAGAAGTTCTTCTATTACAGGGGAAGCTGCATCTTGAAATCCTAGTTGTGAGGGATGTGCCATTAGTTACCCAAGACACGCGGGGTTCTAACCCACGATTCTGCCTTGACAAGGCAGTGTAATCAACAGTTTTACTAGTGTCTTATGAAGAAAGTGACAGAGCGGCTATGTGGTTGGCTTGAAACCAATTTATGGGGGTTCGACCCCTCCCTTTCTCGTAAGCCTGTTTGTACTTGTACAAATACAGGCTCTTCAAACGTGTGGTATGGTGGAGGGCAGCCGTAAAGTCATTCTAGGTTAGTTGCCGTGAGCTCTACTGAGAGAACTTCACGTTTGGCGGCGAATGCTTCTCAGATGATGCAAAGGAATAGGATTACGCCCACGAGGGAGATCATTGAGCCAATAGAGGATACTGTATTTCATAGGGTATATGCATCCGGGTAGTCTGAGTACCGCCGAGGCATGCCAGCTAAACCAAGGAAATGTTGGGGGAAGAAAGTAAGGTTTACGCCAAGGAACATGATACCAAAGTGTACTTTTGTTCAAGTGCTGTGAAGGGTGTAACCTGAGAATAGGGGGAATCAGTGAACGAAGCCAGCAATAATAGCAAAGACGGCACCCATAGATAAGACGTAGTGGAAGTGGGCAACTACGTAGTAGGTGTCGTGAAGTACAATGTCTAGGGAGGAATTGGCTAGAACGATTCCTGTTAAGCCTCCTACTGTGAAAAGGAAAATAAACCCAAGGGCTCAAAGAAGGGGGGTCTCTCACTTGATTGAGCCTCCATGGAGGGTTGCCAGTCAGCTGAAAACTTTAACCCCTGTAGGGATGGCAATAATTATAGTGGCGGATGTAAAGTATGCTCGGGTGTCAACATCCATCCCAACTGTGAACATGTGGTGAGCTCAGACGATGAACCCTAAAAGACCGATTGCCATCATGGCTCATACCATACCCATGTAACCGAAAGGTTCTTTCTTACCGGAGTAGTAGGCAACAATGTGGGAAATCATACCGAAACCAGGAAGAATAAGAATATATACTTCGGGGTGGCCAAAGAACCAGAAGAGGTGTTGGTACAGAATGGGGTCTCCCCCTCCTGCAGGGTCAAAGAAGGTGGTATTTAAGTTACGGTCTGTGAGAAGCATTGTAATCCCGGCAGCAAGGACGGGGAGGGAAAGGAGGAGAAGGACGGCTGTAATTAGCACAGCTCACACAAATAACGGTGTCTGATACTGGGAAATAGCGGGAGGTTTCATATTAATAATTGTGGTGATGAAGTTGATTGCCCCGAGAATCGAAGAAATCCCGGCTAGATGCAGTGAGAAGATTGTTAAATCAACAGATGCACCTGCGTGGGCCAGATTTCCGGCCAGGGGAGGGTATACAGTTCAACCGGTACCAGCCCCAGCTTCTACGCCTGAAGAGGCTAGGAGAAGGAGGAGGGAGGGTGGGAGGAGTCAAAAGCTCATGTTATTTATTCGAGGGAATGCCATATCAGGGGCGCCAATCATTAGGGGGATTAGTCAGTTTCCAAAACCACCAATCATAATTGGTATTACTATAAAGAAAATCATTACGAATGCATGAGCGGTAACGATTACATTATAGATTTGGTCATCTCCTAGGAGGGCGCCGGGTTGGCTAAGTTCTGCTCGGATGAGCAGGCTTAGGGCGGTCCCTACCATAGCGGCTCAAGCACCAAATACTAGATAAAGGGTGCCAATGTCTTTGTGATTAGTTGAGAAAAATCAACGTGTGATTGCCACAGGTAGGATGGCTGAGTGTTTAAGCGGTGGATTGTAGCCCCACATACAGAGGTTCAAATCCTCTTTTTACCAAGCCCTGAGGTGTTTAACATATTAGATTGCAAATCTTAAGAAGTAGGCTAGTCGCCTACCGGGGCTTTCCCCGCCTTTGGCCCGCTTTTAGGCGGGGAAAGTAGATGGATGCTCGCTGGTTTGGGCGCTTAGCTGTTAACTAAGAGTTTGTAGGATCGAGGCCTGCCTATCTAGAAAAGCTTTAGCTTAATTAAAGTGTCTGTTTTGCATACAGAAGATGTAGGTTAGTGTCCTGCAAGTTTTATCAGGGACTGGGGGATTTTCACCCTCGCTTAGGGCTTTGAAGGCCCTTGGTCTTGTACTATCCTAAGTCTCTTAAAGGGTCAATAGGGCCATTGCAGCGGGGGTGAGGGGCAATAGGCCGAGGGCGGCGGTAGTGGAGATAGCCAGGGGGAGAGTAAGTTGAGAAGAGGGTAGACGTCAAGGAGTAATCCCCGAGAGGCTATTGGGGGATAGGGTAAGAGTTATTGCGTAGGAAAGACGCAAGTAGAAATAAAGGCTGAGAAGTGCGGTGAGTGCGGCTAGTGTTGCGGTGGGAGCTAGGCCTTGCTTAGTCAGTTCTTGAAGAATTAGTCACTTAGGTATGAATCCAGTTAGTGGGGGGAGGCCTCCTAATGAGAGTAGTAGCAGGGGGGTCAGTGCTGTTAATGCTGGGGCTTTGGCCCATGAGGTGGCCAGGGTATTAACATTTGTTGACTTGCTCAGCTTAAACACAAGGAAGGTTGAAAATGTTATAATTAGGTAAGTGAGTAGTGCAAGGAGGGTTAAAGAAGGGGAGAACTGTAAGACTAGAATTATCCAGCCGAGGTGCGCAATTGAGGAGTAGGCAAGAATTTTACGCAGCTGGGTCTGGTTTAGTCCGCCTCAGCCCCCAACGAGCGTGGAGGTGACACCTAGAACAATGAGAATAGTCGAGTTGGTTGGCTGAATCTGAACAAGGAGGGCAAAAGGGGCCAGTTTTTGCCAGGTCGACAAGATTAGACCAGTGGTCAGGTCTAGTCCCTGAAGCACTTCTGGGAGTCACGAGTGTACTGGGGCTAGCCCAATTTTAAGGGCCAGGGCAATGGTGATCATCATAGTAGGCAGGGGGTGAGTCATTTGTTGAATCTCCCACTGGCCCGTAAGTCAGGCATTAGTAGTACTGGCGAACAGGAGCATAGCAGCAGCAGTGGCCTGGGTGAGGAAATATTTAGTAGTAGCCTCAACCGCCCGGGGGTGGTGGTGCTGGGCCATAAGGGGGATGATGGCAAGGGTATTCATTTCGAGGCCCATTCACGCAAGTAGCCAGTGTGAGCTCGCAAACGTAACTGTGGTTCCTAAGCCTAGTCCGAACAACAGGGTGGCTAAGATGTAGGGGTTCATTAGCAAAGGAAGGGGTTTAACCAACATGTTTGGGGTATGGGCCCAAGAGCTTAATTAGCTGACTTTACTAGGAAGTGGTGTAGTGGAAGCACTGAGAGTTTTGATCTCTCCGGGTAGGGTTCGAACCCCTTCTTTCTAAGGAGGTGGGGGGACTCTAACCCCCATAGTACACTCTATCAAAGTGGCCCCTAAAATTCAGGCACAGCTCCTGGACTATAGCTGAGGAGGCAGTCCTGCAAATGCAATGGGTAGCGCGAGGTGTCAGATGACTAAAGCTAGTGTTAAAGGGAGGAAGTTTTTTCAGATCAGGTGCATAAGTTGGTCATAACGAAACCGGGGGTAAGAGGCTCGAACTCAAAGGAATAAGACGGACAACAGGGCCGCTTTTGTCATCAAATTCACTGCGGTTAGTTCCGGAAACGCCGGGAGGTGAGAAGCCCCCAGGAATAACGTAGCAGAGAGCGTGTTTATTAAGAGGATGTTGGCGTACTCGGCAAGGAAAAATAGGGCGAAGGGGCCCCCTGCATACTCGACGTTGAAGCCCGAGACAAGTTCTGACTCCCCCTCTGTTAAATCAAATGGGGCACGATTTGTCTCTGCAAGAGTAGAGATGTACCATATTGCAGCCAGAGGCCAGGTTGGTAAAATTAACCAGACGCACTCCTGGGCGACGTTAAAGGTCTGCAAAGTAAAGCCCCCCGTGAAGATAATTACGTTTAATAGAATTAGTCCTAGGCTCACTTCATAGGAAATCGTCTGGGCAACGGCTCGAAGGGCACCAATGAGAGCATATTTTGAATTAGAAGCCCAGCCCGAGCCTAGGATGGAGTAGACTGCCAGGCTGGAAAGGGCGAGGATAAAGAGGATCCCTAGGTTCAGGTCCGCTACGGGGTAGGGTATAGGAATAGGTGCCCACAGGGTCAAAGCAAGAGTAAGGGCCAATATTGGGGCCAGAAGGAACAGAATCGGGGAAGCTGTTGATGGGCGAACTGGTTCTTTAATAAAAAGCTTTAGTCCGTCAGCAATAGGCTGAAGAAGCCCGTAGGGGCCTACAATATTGGGACCTTTCCGTAGTTGCATGTAGCCTAGAACTTTACGCTCGAGAAGTGTTAAAAAGGCGACGGCTAGAAGGACGGGGACGATATAGGCCAAAGGGTTGACGATGTGCGTTATGAGTGCTGAAATCATAGCTAAGGAGAGGACTTGAACCTCTGTAAAAAGGGCTTAGGTCTTTTGCAGTAACCGGGCTCTGCCACCTTAACATGCCATTTTCTCAGGCACAGGGGCATGCCCTTTTGCCTACTTTAGTTATCTACATTAGGTGAGGGTGAAGCATACTTATAGCATGGGCTTCTTCTTTCCGGTCCTTTCGTACTAGGAAAGAGCATATCATAGATAGAAACTGACCTGGATTACTCCGGTCTGAACTCAGATCACGTAGGACTTTAATCGTTGAACAAACGAACCCTTAATAGCGGCTGCACCATTAGGATGTCCTGATCCAACATCGAGGTCGTAAACCCCCTTGTCGATATGGGCTCTAAAAGGGGATTGCGCTGTTATCCCTAGGGTAACTCGGTCCGTTGATCGGCATTGCCGGATCTTGTTGGTCAGAAATTCTGTTCATTAGAGCCGTAGCTCTTAGTTGTAGGAGAGGGTGCTCCCATTCCACATGGGGGTTTTATGTTTCCCCGCGGTCGCCCCAACCAAAGACACTAGGGCAGGTACCATTTGGTTTGGGCTCCTTGTGGGGAGGTGTTTAACATGGTCTGTCTTGGCGTCTAAAGCTCCATAGGGTCTTCTCGTCTTATGGTTTTATCCCCGCTTCTGCACGGGGAGATCAATTTCATTGACTAGAGAAAGGAGACAGCTAAGCCCTCGTTATGCCATTCATACAGGTCTCCATTTAAAAGACAAGTGATTGCGCTACCTTCGCACGGTCAAAATACCGCGGCCGTTAAACTTAGAGTCACAGGGCAGGCGGGACCTCTTATTCATTAGCTTGCAAGAGGCGATGTTTTTGGTAAACAGGCGAGGCTTTATGTGTTTGCCGAGTTCCTTCTTTTTCTTTTAGTCTTTCCTTGGGGGCACACCAGTGTGGGGTTAACGGTCTTTAGTTGGATGGTTTTCTGGTTGTTTGGTTTGTTGTCCATGTCCCTCTTTGGTTGGGGCCGTTAAGATTCGATGGGAGGTCCGTTTTGATTTACACTCGTGCAAGGAGAGAGGCTTAAGCTCTCTTATTACTCATATTAGCATGGTCGCTTCCATGTTTGCATGGGGCGGCCCGGTAGGGTTAGGGGAGTAAGATTTGGTTATCAGGATAGGGAGGGTTATTTAGTATATCTGAGCTTTAACGCTTTCTGTAAGGATGGCTGCTTTTAGGCCCACCAGAACATTTTGCCTTTATTTTAATATGATCTTAATCCTCCTGATAAAGTTGTATCTTATTTCAAAGGGGCTGTACCCCCTTTGAATAACTCTCTCGGTTTCTTTAGGTGTCTCTAGGGGTTAGGACAGGGGTCAGGAAAGAAGCCAGGAGGCTGAACTTCTATTCATTTCTCAGGCAACCAGCTATAACTAAGTTCGGTAGGTCTGTCACCTCTACTCAAAGCTCTTCCCACTCTTTTGCCACAGAGACGGGTTGGCCCTATTGATAGGCTGTCTTGGAGTAGCTCACCTAGTTTCGGGAAAGCAAACTAAAGTTCTCTTCGCTCGGGGCTTTCTAGCTAAATCATGATGCAAAAGGTACGAGTTTAAATCTCTGCTTTTTTATGCTTTAATGGGTTATTTCATTTCTCTTTCAGCGTTCCCTTGCGGTACTTTCTCTATCGCTCATTTGGATCCTTTTCTGTCGCCCATACTAGGGGGGAAAAATGATTTGTTTTACTTGTGTGTCGTGTGTGAGGGGGTATTGATGGGGGTTTGTTGTTTTTGGGGGTGGTGGCTAGCTGTTGGGCATCAGGGCAATCCGATTTGCACGGACAGTCTTCTCAGTGTAAGGGAGACGCTTTATCTAGTTAAGCTATGCGCTGATTTTTCCAAGTACACCTTCCGGTACACTTACCATGTTACGACTTGCCTCCCCTTCTTGGTGATAATGATTTATTTACTTAAGGTTCTGGGTTTGGGGAGAGTGACGGGCGGTGTGTGCGCGCTTCAGGGCCAGTTTCAGCGGGACACTCTATTTCCTGCTTACTGCTAAATCCTCCTTCAGATACATCTTTCAGTGCATCGTTCGTATTCACTACATTAGGGAATGTAGCCCATTTCTTCCCCCTCCATGCGCTACACCTCGACCTGACGTTTTGGGCTGTGCCAATTATGCTTACTATTTTTCCTTCACAGGGTAAGCTGACGACGGCGGTATATAGGCGGGATAAACAAGAAGGGGTGAGGTTGAACGGGGGTTATCGGTTCTAGAACAGGCTCCTCTAGGTGGATCTAAAGCACCGCCAAGTCCTTTGGGTTTCAAGCTGGTGCTCGTAGTTCCCAGGCGGATAGCAGATGTAGTGCGCTATCGATGTTTAGGGCTAGGCATAGTGGGGTATCTAATCCCAGTTTGTGTCATAGCTTTCGTGGGTTCAGGGGTTGTAAAGCCACTTTCGTAGTTGGGCTTCTTGCCCTCGGGTGCGTATAACAGCTGTGAGGGTGTTCGGCTTTAGTTTCAAGTTTATCTTAACCACTCTTTACGCCGGGGTCTATCAGCTTGGGCCTCTCGTATAACCGCGGTGGCTGGCACGAGTTTTACCGGCCCTCTTAGCTTTGACTAAGTCAAGTTTTCACTTATGGCTTAATGTCTATCACTGCTGAGTTCCCTTGGGGGTGTGGCTAAGCAAGGTGTCGTGGGCTGTATTAGTGTGCCTGATACCGGCTCCTTGTTCCCGGGCAGGGAACTGTAGGGCATTCTCACAGGGGTGCGGATACTTGCATGTGTAAGTTTAGCTAAAGTTGATAGTAAAGTCAGGACCAAGCCTTTGTGCTTACGAGGCTTTCTAGGGCCCATCTTAACATCTTCAGTGTTATGCTTTAGTTAAGCTACGTTAGC